AAGTTAGGATAATATTTATTATAGTTACCATAGCTGTAGATGGATGCTTCGATATGTTATATTTAAGTATCAATCGAGATTACATGCTCAGCCGCCAAAAATATAACGATATTATTACCGTACAAGCCGTTAGCAAGACATGATAGGGAGTTGACAAGTTAAAGAAGTTCTGGTTTATAATAGATACGTTTTAAAAGTTAGGATGTATGGGATAATTGTAGTACACCTTAATTGGTTTTACTATATTTGGTTTATAGATATTATGTTCGGTATTGCATGCCTGGTGTTAATATTTAAGACGCTGACTTCCTGGCTAAACTTCCCAATGATATATCTTCCAAATAGATTTCGCAGAAAACCGTCTATATTCATGTTTGTTTGACCTTTAACCACTAATTACGAATCTTCCAAGAATATTTCAAGAGTCCAAGGTTCGGTCTATTATTTTCCTGTTCTGTAATTAGATCACATGTTTTATAGTTCATGGAGATATGACTATACCACTATTCATAGAGACAACTTATGGCATCTCTCTCGATTTCCAGATGTTGAGTTACTAAGAGGATTCTCTCCACACTTCAATTCGTACTTCCACTACCAAAATATATTCTCCTGTTCTAATGTTCTAGGGTTTTTCGCGTTTTTTCAGGAGAAATCCGCATATCGATGTGTTTAAATTCTACGCTATTGGATTCAACGTCCAGGACTTCCTGACGTTTAATAACGATTTCTACTTCCAGCAGCCATTTTGGTTCAGCTACAAGTTCACTGTCAACTACCATGTTACGACTTCGCACCGACTGTTTTCTTTTACCTCACGAGTCGATCAGGAAGGTTTCATCCTTAAATCTCGTAACCATGCCAACACATAAGAACTTTTTAGGGAAGTTAAGGTGCTCAGGGTCTTACCGTCGGGCCGTATGATTCCACATATTCATGGATAATTCTATTTATTAGGAGTCTCACACTAGCGACAATGGGGAAGTCGTTACACCGTTCATGCAGGACGGAGATTACCCGACAAGGAATTTTGCTACCTTAGGACCGTTTACGATACAGCCGCCGTTTATCATTGATGCCGGGCAGATGTCAGTAACTTGAACTATTCATCGGAATTATCAGTGACTTGTGTTGTAACCTTACAGACGCTTCCAGAATATAACTTCTTATAAATGGTAGCGCCGGTTTCCCGGGTATCCAATCCAGTGCTCCATTCAAGGCATAGAGACTCAGCCTGTGTTCAACTTTGTAGGATATAAATATAGCTTTTGGTATCTCGTAATGTAGAATAATAATGGGTTGACCGTCAAATCCTTTTCATTAAAAGAGTGGATTAATGCCCAGCCAACACCATCCAATTTGATTGGGAATAATCTGTGTTACAATACTTTTTGATCCCAGGCTGGTAATAAATGTAAACTTTTAGCTCAAAAGAATAGAAACAGATGCCAGGCCAAAAACCAAAATAGAGCTATGACGCTATCATTATAACAAGGCAGATAAATTCTTTCATAGAACTTAACGTTTCATCTTCCATACATAAATAAAACGGTAGATAGGGAACAAACTGCCTCAAGACGTTCTTAACCCAGCTCACGCATCGCTTCTAACGGTGAACTCTCATTCCAATGGAACCTTGTTCAAGTTCAAATAGATTGGTAAGGTATAACGTTTACTATCGAATGAAACAATGTATTCCACCGCTAGTGTTTGCTTCTAACATTCCACTTGCTTATAACTGTATGGACGTAACCTCCAGGCAAAGAAAATGACCGGTCAAAACGGAATCAGTTAACTATGGATAGCTGATACTAACAATTTATCATTACTCAAGTCAGCATAGTCTATATGAAGGTTTCTATGGAAACACACTTCCCTTCTCGCCATTTGATAGCGGTTAACCTTTCTTTTTCCTTACGTACTCTAGCTTTTATCACAATAAATTATCTATACTAGAAACTATAGATGAAACAGGACATATATTCATTATTCTGAATAGAAGAAGAACTCTATAAATAACCATACAATTTCAACAAAATGCCAATATAATATTGTAATTTGATCAGTATGAGGTAATACAATATAAGATATACCATATAATGAATATGACCATTCACAATTTGTATCATAAACTTCTACTATTCTTATAAAATATATTAATAATAATAATAAACCAACTATAACATGTGAAAAATGTAAACCTGTAACACAATAAAATAATGTACCAGATATAGCATCATTTATACAATATCCTAAATGTAAATATTCGGTTGTTTGAAGTGATGCAAAACATTCTCCAAGTAAGTATATTATAAATATAATACTAGAAATTTCTAAACTCATTCCTTTTTCTATTAGAAATTGTAAACATGCTGTCATACATGATGCACTTGCTAAAATAAATGTAATAGTTAAAATTAACATTCTTGATGATGTTAAAATTATACCTTCATTATATAACGGATATGGAGATAAACTAAAATGTAAAATACCCCAAAAATATGTAATAAATAATAATGCTTCAGATATTATTATAGATAACATTCCTGATACTAATGAAGAAAATATAGAATAAAAACTTTCTCTAATTGAATATACAAATATTATTAACATAATAGGATTGAATGTAAATAAAATACCAACAGAAAAATATTTTAAAGATGTTCCATATAATGATGTTAATGAAGGATAAGATATTAAATGTGCTTTAATATTATTATAGTTACTAAATATAAAAAATATATTTATAAGAACGGTGATTTTGTGTGCCGTTAACATATAACGGTAAGAAGGTTCGCCGGGGATAACAGGTTATAGTATATATAGAGCTCAAATCTTTATATACTATTGGCACCTCCATGTCGTCTCATCGCAGCCTTGCAATAAATAAATACGATTTAGCGTGTATTGTTGCCTTGTACACACCGCTCGTCACGCAAATTTATATGATTAAGATAAAGAACTCCAGGCGTTAACCTGTAGAGTTGAGATGGAAACAGCCGGAAAGGTAATATTACGTCCAAATGATAAGATTACATATGAAATATATTAGCATGGGACTAAAAAATGTTATGTTGTTGGTTTAAGCCCTTTTTACCATACAAGAGATCGCGTACTTTGGACTGAAAATAGCTGTGAGAAAACTACATTAAAGGAACTCGACTGGCCTACAATATAAGAACGAACGCTTTTAACGCCTGACATGGATGGATAATACTCGACTTTTCCAAAGTATAACCGCTGTCGCTGGGACTGTATGGATCAAATCTTACTTATTCATATCCAAGCCTCATTTATTATTAATTATATATATTTTTTTTGTTTTAAATAGATATACACTTATTACAAATTGCAATCATAAAACTTTAGGTCTATACTATTTATGGTTTTCATTTTTATTTGGTAGTTACGGTTTTTTATTATCTGTTATTTTACGTACAGAATTATATTCTTCTTCTTTAAGAGTTATCGCACAAGAAAATGTTAATTTATACAATATGATTTTCACATTACACGGAATTATTATGATATTCTTTAATATCATGCCAGGATTATTTGGAGGATTCGGTAACTATTTTTTACCAATTTTATGTGGTTCTCCAGAACTTGCATATCCTAGAATTAATAGTATATCTTTATTATTACAACCAATAGCTTTTATATTAGTAATTCTATCTACAGCAGCAGAATTTGGAGGAGGTACTGGATGGACTTTATATCCACCATTAAGTACATCACTTATGTCTTTATCTCCTGTTGCAGTAGATGTAATCATTGTTGGTCTTTTAGTATCTGGTATTGCTAGTATTATGTCCTCTTTAAATTTTATTACTACAGTAATGCATTTAAGATCTAAAGGTTTAACATTTGGAATATTAAGTGTATCTACATGGTCATTAATAATAACATCTGTAATGTTATTATTAACATTACCTGTATTAACAGGTGGTGTTTTAATGTTATTATCAGATTTACATTTTAATACATTATTTTTTGATCCTACATTTGCTGGAGATCCTATTTTATATCAACATCTATTTTGGTTTTTTGGACATCCTGAAGTATACATTTTAATATTACCAGCATTTGGTGTTATTAGTCATGTAATATCTACAAATTATTGTAGAAGTTTATTTGGTAATCAATCTATGATTTTAGCAATGAGTTGTATTGCTATATTAGGAAGTGTTGTGTGGGCTCATCACATGTATACTACAGGTTTAGAAGTAGATACAAGAGCATTTTTTACATCTACAACTATATTAATATCTATACCTACTGGAACAAAAATATTTAATTGGATATGTACATATATGGGTAGTAATTTTGGTATAACTCATAGTTCATCTTTATTATCATTACTATTTATATGTACATTTACTTTTGGTGGTACTACAGGAGTAATATTAGGTAATGCAGCTATTGATATTGCATTACATGACACTTATTATGTCATTGCTCACTTCCATTTTGTATTATCTATAGGTGCAATTATTGCATTGTTTACATTAGTAAGTAGTTTTCAAGAAAACTTTTTTGGTAAACATTTACGTGAAAATTCTATAATTATATTATGGTCAATCTTATTTTTTATTGGAGTTGTTTTAACATTTTTACCTATGCATTTTCTTGGATTTAATGTAATGCCTAGACGTATTCCTGATTATCCAGACGCTTTAAATGGATGGAATATGATTTGTTCTATTGGATCAACAATGACTTTATTTGGTTTATTTATTTTTAAATAATATAAAATATTTTTTGTTTATATGAATTATTATTCTATTAATTTAGCAAAAGCACATTTATTAAATTACCCATGCCCATTAAACATTAATTTCTTATGGAATTATGGATTTCTTTTAGGAATTATATTTTTTATACAAATATTAACAGGTGTATTTTTAGCTAGTCGTTATACTCCAGAAATATCTTATGCATATTATAGTATACAACATATTTTAAGAGAATTATGGAGTGGATGGTGTTTTAGATATATGCATGCTACAGGTGCATCTCTTGTATTCTTATTAACTTATTTACATATTTTAAGAGGATTAAATTATTCATATTTATATTTACCTTTATCATGGATATCAGGATTAATAATATTTGCATTATTTATCGTTACAGCTTTTATAGGTTATGTTTTACCTTGGGGACAAATGAGTTATTGGGGTGCAACTGTTATTACTAACTTATTATCTTCAATTCCAGTATTAGTCATTTGGTTATGTGGAGGATATACAGTAAGTGATCCTACAATAAAAAGATTTTTTGTATTACATTTTATACTTCCTTTTGTAGCATTATGTATTGTATTTATACATATATTCTTTTTACACTTACATGGTAGCACTAATCCTTTAGGGTATGATACAGCTTTAAAAATACCCTTCTATCCAAATCTATTAAGTCTTGATGTAAAAGGATTTAATAATATATTTATATTATTTTTATTACAAAGTATTTTTGGTATAATTCCATTATCTCATCCAGATAATGCTATATTAGTTAATACATATGTTACACCAATTCAAATTGTTCCTGAATGGTACTTTTTACCATTTTATGCAATGTTAAAAACAATACCTAGTAAAACCGCAGGTTTATTAATTGTTTTAGCATCTTTACAACTATTATTTTTATTAGCAGAACAAAGAAGTTTAACTACTATAATACAATTTAAAATGACATTTGGTGCTAGAGAATATTCTGTACCAATGATATGGTTTATGTGTTCATTCTATGCTTTATTATGGATTGGATGTCAATTACCACAAGATATTTTCATTTTATATGGTCGTTTATTTATAATATTATTCTTCTCTAGTGGATTATTTACACTTGTTCATTATAAAAGAACACATTATGATTACAGCTCCCAAGCAAACATTTAAATTACAAGGCTACGATAAGACGATATCTCTGAATATTGAGCAGAACAATACAGACCGTAAGGTTATAATTATGTTAA